TACTATTGGATTTGAACCAATGACTCCCGCCGTATGAAAGCAATACTCTAACCACTGAGTTAAGTAGGTAATTTAGAATCAAAAAGAAAAAGAAATGGAACCCGTCACATCGATGGATTATAAATGTAATATTATTTATAAGCAATACCGATCAAAGAGATAAAAGTTGGATCATGTAATATTCATCTTGACAAGAAATTATTGACATGATAAAATATATATCACAAGCAAAAGGGCTATAGCTCAGTTAGGTAGAGCACCTCGTTTACACGCGCGCCGATGTTTTTTCAGAGGAGTACATTATGGAATCAAAAAACTTATTGAGAAGTTGATGTCTTACTCCATGACTTTTAGGGAACAAGAGAACAATAGCCTGACAAAAGATTCGGTCCAATTTAGGTGCCCCTTTTCGATTTTTAGATTTTAGGCAACCAATAGGACCCATTATTGATTTAAGATATTGATAAGGGGAATACTCACTCTATTCAATGCTAGGCATAATGAGTATCAAGACCTCAAAAAATTCTTTTTTCGTCCTATCTTATGAACTTTAAGGTGTATGAAGTTTCATATTGGATTATTTAAGTAAGAAGGGGGCGATGGAGACTTCATTTAACTTAGGTTGATCTAAGCCAAAAGCAAACCTACGTCAGGATAACCTTCTTTGAAACACTTCGGTAGTGCTCTCAGATCGGAATCCAAATAAGAAATCAGAGCACATGGAGCCATCTTCTTATCTTCTTGTCAAGAGAATTATGGTAGACTAACTGATTATTTATATCAGTTAATGGAAGAGCCCAATGCAAAAAAATGCATGTTGGGTCTTTGAAACAGTTCGAATCATTTTGAGAATAATCAGTTTGATCTGTTTTACCGAGAAGGTCTACGGTTCGAGTCCGTATAGCCCTAAAAAAAAAAAAATGAAATAAAATTCAAATACAAAAACAAAAATTGTATAGTTTTTATTTCTTCATTATTGTATTGTTTGTTGTTTGTAACTAGCCGCTTGCAATTGCTTGGTTTATCGAAAAACGAAAAAAAAAAGTGCACTTCAATAGACCCAATCGCTATTTTTATTTTTTTTTTTTATCTTGTCTTGGCTAAACAAACCCAATTTTCTTCATTACTCTTCCTAAGTCAATTACATATGAATTTTTCCCCTTTCCTATCCGCAATCAAAAAGAGTTAGTGATACTTCTTTTCTTTGTCTTTGGGATACCTGCCGAAGCCTAATGAATTTTTGGAGTCAAAATCATGACACGAACTCATTTAAAAACAAATTCCAACCTAACTCAACAAAAATAAAATCTACTAGTAAGTTACACGGATTTAAAAATGACTTACTCTATTTATGGACAAGCTGGAGTTTGAAAAATGAGGATCTTTATTAACTTTCATTATTAACATTGTAAAACGGGCTCTTCTTTTTTATTTTATTGCTATACCAGGTAAGGTATAGCAATAAAATAAAAAAATAAAGGAGTCTTTTCTTGCCCTAACATTCAATTACTAAATTAAATTAATTTAATTAATATATTTATATTAATTTCTAAATGAATATAGAAGTATAATTCGAAATTAATATAGAATAGAACTATAATTTAGTTAATAGTTAATATAAGATCCTATTCTATTAATGTTTAATATTATTTATTATATTATATTTATTATTAAATATTAAATTTAGAATAATATTTAGAATAATATATATATTCCATATTATATAGGTAGAGGTACTCTATTACATATAGAATATAGGTATATTATTTTCTATTTTTATATAGATTAGTATTTTATTAAAAATTCTATAATTCTATTTTAAATTCTTTTTTTTTTTTATTTTTATAAATTTTTATTTTTATAGAGAATCCGAAGTGAGATGAAAAATCGAGAAAAAAGTCTTATTTGTACTTATTTGTATAAGGTATAAGGTATAAGAGAAATAGCAATATATATTTATAATTTATAATTGATAATTGATATCGAAATAAAATTGAAGTAAATGGAACAATTCGAGTCGATAAATCTTGAAATGAGACATGTACCAAAGCAAACAAAACTAAGCAGTTCAATCAAAATAAATTGTTATTTTGACTAAACAGTTATGAATGAGTTGACAATTAATTTCAATTCGACTCGAATAATCTAGTATATTTTCTACATTCATAGGAGTGCACCCATGTTTCTGCTTTACGAATATGATATTTTCTGGGCATTTCTAATAATATCAAGTGTTATTCCTATTTTGGCATTTCTAATTTCGGGCCTTTTATCCCCAATTAGAAAAGGACCAGAGAAACTTTCTAGTTATGAATCCGGTATAGAACCAATGGGCGATGCTTGGTTACAATTTAGAATCCGTTATTATATGTTTGCTCTAGTTTTTGTTGTTTTTGATGTTGAAACGGTTTTTCTTTATCCATGGGCAATGAGTTTCGATGTATTGGGGGTATCCGTATTTATAGAAGCTTTAATTTTCGTGCTTATCCTAATTGTTGGT